GATTTTTCCCTTTCTATGAACCAGTAAAGAGTGTCGAGGGATATACTTTCATTCCCAAAGCAAAAAGAAGTCTTGATTTCTTTTTGCTTTCCTATTTTTCCATTTCGCTTTTATTGTTTGTTAGGTTTGGAACTATGTAATTAATTGAAGTGGAAAGGCAATCTGATGATCCTTCATCAGAAGATTGTCCAAGGAAGACGCAAGGTGGGTTATAGAAAAAACAAGGAAACGGATGATAAATAAAATTTTTGAGTAATTGAGTCAGGAATCAAAATTGGAATTCGGTATGGATAAAAGAACTTCCTATGTTATACTATTCAAGTCTTGACAACGGGTTGATTTGATAGATCAGATATTGTTATTCATGATAGTGATCCGGTTCAAGATCATCAAGAGGTAATTCATTCATTGAATTTACAGACGATAGACAAAAGATTTATCATCTCTAGGGGATTAAATCCCGAGTTATTGCGAAGTAAAAAACCGATGAGATTATGGAAGTCAATATTCTTGCATTTATTGCTACTGCACTATTCATTCTAGTTCCTACCGCTTTTCTACTTATCATTTACGTAAAAACAGTCAGTCAAAATGATTAATTCAATTGAATTTGAAAATTCATTTGAATAAAACTTTCCTTCCAAGTTCTTATCAAAAATGGACAAAGTCAAATGAAAGGGATTCCAATTTCACGTCTTAACTTAAATGAAATGAGCGCACTATAATTATAGTCGGCAATTTTATAAGAGATAGATAGTATAAAAATGAATTTTTATACTATCTATCTCTTAGTCTATAAAGTTGTAATCTAGAATAAAGATAAAGGTTTAAGTTTCTATATATCAATCTACAATATTCTCTTCATATATGTGTATATTAATTCCATATCTATATATTCAATATATTGTATGGAATTGACATAAGACCCAATTTCCTACATCTATTTGTTATTTGTTCCGATCAATCTGAAATAATTCTTATCTGTAGGATTCTAATTCCTTTCCTTTTACTAATAAGGAAGGGGAAAACTCGCCTATTTTTAACGTCAGAACCGTGATATGAAATAAGTCGATAAAGCATAAACCGCCTTTCTATAAATAGAAACCAAAGGGTAAATGCCCGATATGTAACTCGCCCGAGGCAAGATTTTATTATTGCCCAGTCTCTCCTTAAACAACCACTATCTCTATATCATTTCTCATAGAAAGTGCGTATACGCTTAACAAAACGACTTCTTTTTTGAAGAGTAAAAGGGAAATAAAAAAAAAAGAAAAAAGGTCCGGTCTTCCTTAGTATCCATCTATAAAGATAGTAATAGCCCATTCCCATTGATTGAAATAGAAAATTTCGGAAGAATTTTAGGTTGGAATAAATTTCCAATCATCTGAATCCCTTTCTTTTCGAAGTACAAAGATGGGAATCGATGAAATATCTCTTTGATTGAAAATCAAAAAGTATGATTCCTATCATAGATTACTCCATTGGAATCCAATGGGATTCCAAATTCAAAGAAAAGATTTGATTTTAAATAGTTCAAAAGAATGATCTATAAAACAATCGATACGGTTTGATTCCTGAACTCAATTAGTAGTACTTCTAAAGTCCACTTCTTCCCCACACTACGAGTGAAAGGGAAAATGTAAAGACTACCATTAAAGCAGCCCAAGCGAGACTTACTATATCCATGTGCATTATGTCCCCTATCTCTATAAATACGAAGGAATTTTTTCATTATTCCTCACTAATAATAGTGGAATTAATGTCGCAGAGTCAAAAAGGGGTTCTACCAAACACTATTGAGAAACCAATCCAATAAATCGATTATGATTTCGATTTTTTTGGTGATTCAGGCGACACCCGGATTTGAACTGGGGAAAAAGGATTTGCAGTCCCCCGCCTTACCACTCGGCCATGCCGCCAAAATGATACAAAATAGAATAGATGCAATTTTTCCCGGATTACTGAATTTTTATTGTACTTGCATTTTGACTTCTGTTTTCCTTAATCCTTTATTTCCTAAAATAAAAGAAAGACCCCTTTTGATTGGATTTGATCCATCCCTTATGATTGATTGTATAGTATCTGAAAATACACAATGCTAAAAAAATTCTCTCGTTTTTCTATTGAGAAATCAAATGGGTATTTTTCAGACGAGAAATTAGAACCATTGACTATTGACCCCTTACTTCGAATTCATGAACGATTCTGGAATTTGAATTTCAAATTGTGTTTTCCTAATGACAAAATACAAATTGAGACAGAACGAATCAGTATTGATTTTTTAATCAAAATTTCTCAATTTCAATTATAACAAAACATATGAGTTTATGTAAACCCCAGAACATAAATTGTTACACAGATATCTATTATTTAGATATATTGTCAATAAGGAATTATCATAAAATTATCCTACTTCATTTCATGCATTGAATGGGAATTTTCTTTTGATAGAGCACGCCCGGGGCTGTCGCTATCCCGAATAGAACCGGCAATAAAAGAG